AAAAAAGATTATTACTAAATACATTTCCAATAATGAATCAAATAAAAAAAAAATCGATAAACCAAATCAAAATAAATTTCACTTTATTTCGATTATAAAAAAGTCAAGAGATATCACTCTTATTAATAAGAATTCAAAAATTTTTTGTGATATATCTTTCTTATCACAAGCCTATGTATTTTACAAACTATCACAAAGAAAAATTCTTAACTTATATAAATTAAGATCAATCTTTGAATACCAGAACCTTTTTCTTAAGAATGAAATAAAAGATTATTTTATAGACCAAGGATTATTTAATTCGAAATTAAAAGAAAAAAAATTGATAAATTCTTTTTCTTTAATGAATCAACGGAAAAACTGGTTAAGAAGTCATTATCAATATAAATATGATTTATCTCAGCTTAGATGGTCTAGATTAATGCCAGAAAAATGGAGAAATAAAATCTATCAACACCATATGGCTGAAAATAAAAAATTAAGCAAATGGAATTTAAATGAACAAGACCAATTCATTCATTATGACAAAAAATTGGAGGTAAACTTATTTTCGAATCAACAGCAAAAGAATAATTTAAAAAAAAAAAAACACGCTAAATATAGTCTTTTATCATCTAAATCTATTAATTATGAAAAAAAGACGGACTTTTCTATTTATGAATCACCAACTAATAAAGAAACGATTCTTTATAATTCCAACACAAATAAAAGAAAATTATTTGATATCTTAGAAGGTATTCCTATGACTAATTATCTAGCGGAAAATGATATTATCGATATCGAGAAAAGTTCAAACCAAAAATATTTTGATTGGCGAATTATCCATTTTTGTCTTAGAAAGAGGGTCGATATTGAGTCCTGGATCGATACCGGAAGCAAAGATAAAAAAAAGACTAAAACTCCAACTAATAAATATCAAATAATTGCTAAAATTGATAAGAAAAAAAATTCTTTTGTTCCAATTTACCAAGATCAAGAAATTAATGCATCTAAGCAAACCCCCTTTTTTTTTGATTGGATGGGAATGAATAAAGAAATACAAAAAAGTCTCATATTGAATTTTGAAGTTTGGTTCTTTCGAAAATTTGTGATACTTTACAACACATATAAGAAAAAACCATGGACAATACCGATTCAATTTCTTCTTTTAAATTTTCATAGAAATAAAAATATTAGTAAAAATAAGAAAATCAACGGGAATAAAAAAGGCCACCTTCTTATATCTATATCATCGAATAAAAACAAAATTATTGAATTAGAGAATCGAAATAATGAAGAAAAAGATATTGACGACGATTATATGGGATTAGATATGACAAAACATAGAAATAAAAAGCAAAACAAAAGTCATACAGAAGTAGAGCTTGATTTCTTCCTAAAAGAGTATTTATGTTTTCAATTAAGATGGAATGTTTCTTTAAATCAAAAAATAATTGATAATATCAAAACATCTTGTTTCCTACTTAGACTAACAAATCCACGAGAAATTATTATATTGGCTATTCAAAGGAAGGAACTAAATCTGAATATTCTGATGGTTCATAAAGATGTAACTCTTACAGAATTGATGAAAAAGAGAATATTGATTATCGAACCTATTCGTCTGTCGATAAAAACTGATGGACAATTTCTTTTGTATCAAATGGTGGGTATCTTATTAGTTCATAAGAACAAAGAACAAATTAATAAAAAATATAGAGAAAAATTCTATGTTGATAAAAATAAAAAGACTTTTACCGATGAAAGACATTCCAAGATAATTGGAAATAGAGAAAAAAATGATTATGATTTACTTGTTCCTGAAAATATTTTATCCCCTAAACGTCGTAGAGAATTAAGAATTCGAATTTCTTTCAATTTTAAAAATAAAAACGATATTCATAGAAATACAGAAATTTTCAATGGTAATAACATAAAAAAAGGGAGTCCCGTTTTGGAGAAAACCAAACGTTTTTGGGGAGAAAAAAATAAATTAATTAAATCGAAATTTTTTCTTTGGCCCAATTTTCGATTAGAGGATTTAGCTTGTATGAATCGCTATTGGTTCGATACTAATAATGGCAGTCGGTTCAGTATGGTAAGAATATATATATATCCGCGGTTGAAATTTAAATAAGGGCGAATTTTTCATATATATTATATATATCATAGCTTATTTGGTATAGTAGATGAAACGAAGAAGATAGCCGCCTTATTCTTTTATCCTCCATATTCCATTCGGGTACATAGAATTCAATCATCTATGAATTAGATCTAGAAATAGAAATGAAATGAATCAATGGAATTTTTTTTTTACTTTTTTTTAGTTAGAATTTTTTTCTTCTTTGTAAGCGACGAAATAGACAATCCTTCAAATTTTTGATTGATTAATTCAAAATTCTGTCAAATAGAATTTTGAATTACTAACAAAGTAAACTAACAAAGTAAAGATTTTTGTGTATACAAAATTAAGATGAACTGACATTATTTATTAATAGAATACATTTCTTAATTTATTATTATTACTGATCACTAAAAAATATCTTAAACTTAAAACTAAAAAAAGGGGGGAGTCCTTGTTTTATGGTAAAAAATTCATTCATTTCAGTTATTTCACAAAAAGAAAAAGACGAAAACAAGGGATCCGCTGAATTTCAAATAGTAAGTTTCACAAATAAGATACGAAGACTTACTTCACATTTGGAATTGCATAGAAAAGACTATTTATCTCAGAGAGGTTTGCGGAAAATTTTAGGAAAACGCCAACGACTGTTGTCGTATTTAGAAAAAAAAAATAAAGTACGTTATAAAGAATTAATTAGTCGGTTGGATATTCGGAAGTTAAAAACTCATTAATTTCTTAATTTGAAGAGTTTTGTTGAATTATTTGATTTATTAGATCTTGAGATGAACTTCTTTTTGTTTTCAGTAACTCGTGGAATGGATCGAGGAAACTCCTATGAATATACCAGCTAAACGAAAAGACCTTATGATAGTGAATATGGGTCCCCACCACCCATCGATGCACGGTGTTCTTCGACTCATCATTACTCTAGACGGTGAGGATGTTATTGATTGTGAACCAATATTAGGTTATTTACACAGAGGAATGGAAAAAATTGCAGAAAATCGAACAATTATACAGTATTTGCCCTATGTAACACGATGGGATTATTTGGCTACAATGTTCACAGAAGCAATAACAGTAAATGGTCCAGAACTGTTAGGAAATATTCAAGTGCCAAAAAGGGCTGGCTATATTAGAGTAATTATGTTGGAATTAAGTCGTATAGCTTCTCATTTGTTATGGCTTGGGCCTTTTATGGCAGATATTGGTACACAGACTCCTTTCTTCTATATTTTTAGAGAGAGAGAGTTAATATATGATTTATTTGAAGCTGCCACTGGTATGAGAATGATGCATAATTATTTTCGTATCGGGGGGGTAGGGGCTGATCTACCTCATGGTTGGATAGATAAATGTTTGGATTTTTGCGATTATTTTTTAACAGGAGTTGTTGAATATCAAAAACTTATTACACGAAATCCTATTTTTTTAGAACGAGTTGAAGGAGTAGGTATTGTTGGTGCGGAGGAAGCAATAAATTGGGGGTTATCGGGACCAATGTTACGAGCTTCCGGAGTACAATGGGATCTTCGTAAAGTTGATCATTATGAGTCTTACGACGAATTTGATTGGGAAGTCCAGTGGCAAAAAGAAGGAGATTCATTAGCTCGTTATTTAGTCCGAATTGGTGAAATGCTGGAATCTATAAAAATTATTCAACAGGCTCTTGAAGGAATTCCAGGGGGGCCCTATGAGAATTTAGAAACCCGACGCTTTGATTTTGATAGAGAAAAGGATCCGGAATGGAACGATTTCGAATATCGATTCATTAGTAAAAAAACTTCTCCTACTTTTGAATTACCGAAACAAGAACTTTATGTCAGAGTGGAAGCCCCAAAAGGAGAATTGGGAATTTTTCTGATAGGGGATCAGAGCGGGTTTCCTTGGAGATGGAAAATTCGACCACCAGGTTTTATCAATTTGCAAATTCTTCCTGAATTAGTTAAAAGAATGAAATTGGCTGATATTATGACAATACTAGGTAGTATGGATATCATTATGGGAGAAGTTGATCGTTGAAATGATAATTGATACAACAGAAGTACAAGCTATCCATTCTTTTGCTAGCTTAGAATCCTTAAACGAAGTCTATGGAATTATATGGGAGTTTGTTCCTATTTTGACTCTTGTATTGGCAATCACACTAAGCATACTAGTAATTGTATGGTTAGAAAGAGAAATATCCGCAGGTATACAACAACGCATTGGACCCGAATATGGAGGTCCTTTAGGAGTTCTTCAAGCTCTAGCGGATGGGACAAAACTACTTTTCAAAGAGAATCTTTTTCCATCTAGGGGGGATACTCATTTATTCAGTATTGGACCATCTATAGCAGTTATATCAACTCTCTTAAGCTATTCAGTAATTCCTTTTGGCTATCACTTTGTTTTAACCGATATAAATAGTGGTGTTTTTTTATGGATTGCCATTTCAAGTATTGCTCCCGTTGGACTTCTTATGTCAGGATATGGATCAAATAATAAATATTCCTTTTTAGGTGGTCTACGAGCTGCTGCTCAATCCATTAGTTATGAAATACCTTTAACTATTTGTATGTTAGCCATATCTCTACGTGCGACTCGTTGAAACAGAAATTTCTCGCTATTATTTTTATAAAGAAAGTTAAATGAATTGAATAGATATCTTCATTTTTTATTCATCAATTTGGTTCATGAACTAAATTGGATAGTTATATGAGTGAAAAAAAAAAAAAAACAACTTCGAAATTTGAAGTAAAAAAATTGAGACTCATTTCCTAGGTACAAGAATAAAAAGGAAAACAGAAATAAACATAAAAAAAGAAGACCATTTGCCCCGAAATTGGTTGATTAGTCATCCTAACTTGAAGCGGGCTCAAAAAATCAAATTTATGGAGTTTTCACTATTATTTTATTTATAGGTATTTTCCATAGGTATTACCCTAATGCTAACAGGTGATTGAGCAAAAATGATTGGATGGTTAGGAACACGAAGATACACAAAGGATTAGTAATAGAGATTTTAAAAATTATCGAAAAAACTATTTCGACAAAAAGTATATTAATCGGGGCTTTAAGTTCGTAGAAATGATCAGGCAGTGCTCCCCATGATTCCAATTCAGAGTATGCTCCTACCCAACAATTAAAGAACTGACTATCCGGAACGAAATAATCCTTTCCTTTTTTTTAACCCCCTTGTCGTTTCGTTTTTTCAGAAAGAAGAATAAGAATGAAAAAAAAAGAATCGAATTACAATAATTACAATAGAAAAAAAAGAAAAATCCTTTTTTTTTTTTTCTTTTCTCCTATATGGATATTCATAGAGATAGAATTCGTGTCATAATTTGGTCTCGTAATAGAAAATGATAGGTTGAAATATCTATTTGGTATTTTAACAAGGAATTTTACAAAGAGTATTTTATTGAAGGATTAAAGTTATTACTCAAGAAAGAAAAATTGAAATTATTTAAGGTAAAGGATGAGATCAATTCCGAAGTAATTTTGTATTTTTAGTATTCTAACAGATAGAATTTCATTGCTCGAATTTTGGAACGTCGATAGATTTTATCTTATTTTGATCCGCTCTATTCTACAAATATATCAAAATAAATAATACAATTGATCTGTTCCTTAAATTTATTTTTGGACTTCGAGGAGCCGTATGAGGTAAGAATCTCATGTACGGTTCTGGAATAGCGATGAGAACAGTGATGTTATCACCGACTATGATTATCTAACAGTTCAAGTACAGTTGATATAGTTGAGGCACAAGCAAAATCTGGTTTTTGGGGGTGGAATTTGTGGCGTCAACCGATAGGATTTTTTATTTTTTTTATTTCTTCTCTAGCAGAATGTGAAAGATTACCTTTTGATTTGCCAGAAGCAGAAGAAGAATTAGTAGCAGGTTATCAAACGGAATATTCGGGTATTAAATTTGGTTTATTTTATATTGCTTCCTATTTAAACTTATTAGTTTCTTCATTATTTGTAACAGTTCTTTACTTGGGCGGTTGGAATATCTGTATTCCGTATATATTTGTTCATGAGTTTTTTGAAATAAATAACATAAGCGGAGTCGTTGGACCAACAATTGGTATCTTTATTACATTGGTTAAAACTTATTTGTTCTTGTTCATTCCTATCACAACAAGATGGACTTTACCTAGACTACGAATGGACCAACTTTTAAATCTTGGATGGAAATTTCTTTTACCAATTTCCCTCGGTAATCTATTATTAACAACCTCTTTCCAACTCCTTTCACTATAAAAAAAAAAAAATAAAAAAAAAAATTATAAAAATTCTAATATTAAATATTAATTAATAATTAATTAATAATAATAAAGAAAACTATAAGAAAAGAATATTATGATTTGTCTTCAACTCAAACAAGAGAAAAAAAAATCAAATTATTCATAAAAATTTACGCTATGTTTCCCATGGTAACTGGGTTCATGAATTATGGGCAACAAACCATACGAGCCACAAGGTACATTGGTCAAAGTTTCATGATTACCTTATCCCATGCAAATCGTTTACCTGTAACTATTCAATATCCTTATGAAAAATTAATTACATCGGAGCGTTTCCGCGGTCGAATCCATTTCGAATTTGATAAATGCATTGCTTGTGAAGTATGTGTTCGTGTATGCCCTATAGATTTGCCTGTTGTTGATTGGAAATTGGAAACTGACATTCGAAAGAAACGGTTACTTAATTACAGTATTGATTTCGGAATCTGTATATTTTGCGGCAACTGTGTTGAGTATTGTCCAACAAATTGTTTATCAATGACGGAAGAATATGAGCTTTCTACTTATGATCGTCATGAATTGAATTATAATCAAATTGCTTTGGGTCGTTTACCAATATCAGTAGTTGACGATTATACGATTCGAACAATTTTAAATTCAACTAAAAAAAAAATGGATAAACCACTTTGATTGATTTAAAAATACAATTATTAAACTAAAAAAAGGAAAGTTCCGTTTTGATCTAAAAATATAGAAGGGGTTTTCTTTCATTTTCTTAGTCAATGACTACAAAAATTCGAAATTCCAACTATTAATTTGATTGATGAGAAAATTGCATCGAAATTTAATTTGGATTGACAATCTATTAAGATATCTACAATTCTATCCAAAATTCTTTCGAGAATAAAATTTGAATGCCTTTTCTTTTTCAAGAAATTCAAGAAAGAATGAAATTAGTTCAATAGTTGTAAATATAGTAATTATTTAGACCCCCTCGAATTTTAAATTAAGAAGCCTATAATAATAATTATATACCTATAATAATAATTATATATAATAATAATTATAATAATAAAATAAAAAATAATCAAAATATAAAATATAAAAAAGTTTTTCCTGGTCAAGTCAATAGTCAATAAGGTCATGAAAAAACAATTCAATTTTTTTATTTCTTATTTTACGTGCAATGGATTCACCTGGACTAATACATGATTTTCTTTTAGTCTTTCTGGGATTAGGTCTTATATTAGGAGGTTTAGGGGTAGTATTATTTACCAACCCAATTTATTCTGCCTTTTCATTAGGATTCGTTCTTGTTTGTATATCTTTAGTTTATATTTTATCAAACTCTCATTTTGTAGCTGCTGCGCAGCTCCTTATTTATGTGGGAGCTATAAATGTTTTAATTATATTTGCCGTAATGTTCATGAATGGTTCAGAATATTACAAAGATTTGAATCTTTGGACTGTTGGAAATGGGGTTACTTCCTTAATTTGTACAAGTATTTTTGTTTCACTAATTACTATTATTCCCGATACGTCATGGTACGGAATTATTTGGACTACAACAAAAAATCAGATTATAGAACAAGATTTGATAAGTAATGGTCAACAAATTGGAATTCATTTAGCAACAGATTTTTTTCTTCCATTTGAATTCATTTCAATAATTCTTTTAGTTGCTTTGATAGGTGCGATTGCTGTGGCTCGTCAGTAAGAAATTTTTCGAATTAATAATCGAAATCAAAATTAAAACTGTTTTCTATGTTATCACATCTCTTTTCCTTCAATTTTATTTAAAGATTATTTATAAAGATTATTTATGTATAAATTCTTTTATTTGATCTATTATCCATATATTTATTTGTTCAGTACTTATGATATTCTTAATTCGAGTCAATCTCAGGTGGAATTGTTGTTCATATTGAAATAAATCGAAATTGAAAAATTGATAAGGAGTTGGTCAATGATGCTCGAGCATGTACTTATTTTGAGTGCCTTTTTATTTTCTATCGGTATCTATGGATTAATCACGAGTCGAAATATGGTTAGAGCCCTTATGTGTCTTGAACTTATACTGAATGCTGTTAATATAAATTTCGTAACATTTTCTGATTTTTTTGATAGTCGCCAACTAAAAGGAAATATTTTTTCAATTTTTGTTATAGCTATCGCAGCCGCTGAAGCAGCTATTGGACCGGCTATTGTTTCGTCAATTTATCGTAACAGAAAATCCACCTGTATCAATCAATCGAATTTGTTGAATAAGTAGTATTAATTGTTATAGAATATAATTTTCATATTTATTAATTTGAGTTGGTATGTATGATATCTAAGTTGTCTGATCATGTTTGTGAAAACGTAAGAAATTAAAATATCTTGGCTCTATCTCAGAAGTTGATCCAGAATTGATAAAATTTCTGGTAAATCATTGATTCGTCTGGTTTCTAAATATATGCTGATTCATTTAGAAATTTACTAGATTGAAATTTTATGACGTTAAAAAAATTTTTAATCCAATGTCACATTCAGTAAAAATTTATGATACATGTATAGGGTGTACTCAATGTGTCCGAGCCTGTCCCACGGATGTATTAGAAATGATACCTTGGGATGGGTGTAAATCCAAACAAATTGCTTCCGCTCCAAGAACAGAGGATTGTGTCGGTTGTAAAAGATGTGAATCCGCTTGTCCAACAGATTTCTTGAGTGTTCGAGTTTATTTATGGCATGAAACAACTCGAAGCATGGGTCTAGCTTATTGATAGTTTCCAGAAAACCCCACTTGAATACATTTGCTTTTTTGTTTACCGACAAAAACCCGTACTCGAAAAAATATTTTCTAGCACGGGTTTTTCCAGTCTAAGCGTATCTTGTCTTTACCACGAATTCTTTTCCTTGGTTAACAATATTTGTAGTTTTACCGATAGCGGCGGGTTTATTAATTTTCTTTTTCCCTCATAGAGGAAATAAGGTAATTAGGTGGTATACTTTATATATATGTATAGTAGAGCTCCTTTTAATAACTTATGCGTTCTCTTATTATTTTAAATTTGAGGACCCATTAATCCAATTAGCAGAAGATTATAAATGGATCCCGTTTTTTGATTTATACTGGAGATTGGGAATAGATGGATTTTCTTTAGGACCTATTTTACTGACAGGATTTATCACCACTTTAGCGACTTTAGCGGCTTGGCCGATTACTCGGGATTCTCGATTATTCAATTTTCTGATGTTGGCAATGTATAGTGCTCAAATAGGATTATTTTCATCTCAAGATCTTTTACTTTTTTTTATCATGTGGGAGTTAGAATTACTTCCCGTCTATCTACTTCTTTCCATGTGGGGGGGAAAGAAACGTCTGTATTCAGCTACAAAGTTTATTTTGTATACTGCAGGCGGTTCGGTTTTTTTATTAATGGGAACTTTAGGTATCGCTTTATATGGTTCTAATGAACCAACATTTAATTTTGAAACATCAGCCAATCAATCATATCCTGTGGGACTAGAAATATTTTTCTATATTGGATTTCTTATTGCTTTTGCTGTCAAATCACCGATTATACCCTTACATACATGGTTACCAGACACTCATGGGGAAGCACATTACAGTACTTGTATGCTTCTAGCCGGAATCCTATTAAAAATGGGGGCGTATGGATTGATTCGAATCAATATGGAATTATTACCTCATGCTCATTCTATCTTCTCCCCCTGGTTGATAATAATAGGCGTAATGCAAATAATCTATGCAGCTTCAACATCTCCTGGTCAACGAAATTTAAAAAAAAGAATAGCCTATTCTTCTGTATCTCATATGGGTTTCATAATTATAGGAATTTGCTCTATAAGTGATATGGGACTCAATGGAGCTATTTTACAAATTCTATCCCATGGATTTATTGGTGCTGCACTCTTTTTCTTGGCAGGAACTGGTTATGATAGAATACGTCGTCTTTATCTTGACGAAATGGGCGGAATGGCTCCCTTAATGCCAAAACTATTCACGACCTTCAGTATTTTATCACTAGCTTCCCTTGCATTACCGGGCATGAGTGGTTTTTTTGCGGAATTGATAGTCTTTTTTGGACTAATTAGTGGCCAAAAATACCTTTTAACGACAAAAATATTAATTACTATCGTAATGGCAGTTGGAATGATATTAACTCCTATTTATTTATTATCTATGTTACGACAGATGTTCTATGGATACAAACTGTTTAATGCTCCAAATTCTTATTTTTTTGATTCTGGACCTCGGGAATTATTTGTTTCGATCTCTATCCTTCTGCCTGTAATAAGTATTGGTATTTATCCGGATTTCGTTTTCTCATTATCAATTGACAGAGTCGAAGCTATTCTATCTAATTATTTTTATAGATAGTTTTTCTAAAAATAAAAAATCATAGGATTTTTTATTTTCAAAAATTCAAAATTATTAGGTTACACAATGAAAAAACTTCTTTTTTACTCTCTTAAATCTTGAATTTTAATTCAAAAAAAATGAATTCTAAGCAAAAATTTTTGGCATTTGTGAGAACTTTTTGAATTACCATACTAGTTGATTCAAAAAGTTCTCAACAGCTTACCTGAAGCTTTTTGTCTCTATATTTTGCTGTCCTAGAGAGTTGCATTCGTCAGACTCTTTCTTCAAGTGGTAATTGTTAATGTAAATGAACCATAACTATGTAGTCCTATTCCTAATAAATTCACTCCAAAATAGCATATCCAAATTATAAGAAAACCGCTAGAAGCGACAATTGCCGAATTTAAACCCTCAAAATTTTTATTTGTTCGAGTATGAAAAAAAATCGCGAATATGGTCCATGTAATAAACGCCCAAGTTTCCTTTGGGTCCCAATTCCAATATGATCCCCATGCTTCATTAGCCCAGACTGCTCCCGAAAGAATACCTATAGTTAAAAAAATAAATCCTATACTTATAATCCGATAACTCCAGTCATCTAATTGTTGAATCAATTGAAACCTATAATAATTCTTAGACGAAAGAACGGAAATATTTTTTAAAACATTTTTTCGGTTCGTTATATATTGTATCTCATTAAAGTAAAATGAATCGGGTAATAAATTATTGCTTTTATCAAAAATTCTTATGATTTTTTGAAATCTGATGACTAGAAATGCTACTGATAATAATGATCCACACAAAAGAGCTGCATAGCCCAATATCATCATACTTACGTGCATCATTAACCACTGGGATTGAAGAGCGGGCACTAACATTTCTGATTGATGCATGCCTTTTAAAAGACCTGAAGTGGCAAACCCTTGAGTAAAAAGAGTACTTGGCGCGGTTATTGCGCTTAAATAATTTTTATATTTTTTAAAATACGGAACTATATGAATAGCAGAAAATGCCCATGAAAGAAAGATTAATGATTCATATAAATCACTTAATGGTAAATGTCCACCAAAAAACCAACGAGTAACTAATAATCCTGTTATACAGAAAACAGTAGTTATCATGCCTTTTTCTGACGAATCATAGAGTTCTACGAATTCATCGACCAATAAGGTTATCAAATGAATTGTAATTACAATTGACACGACTGAAAAAGATATATGAGTTAATATATGCTCTAAAGCCGAAACTATCATAAAGTAAAAAATAAAATAAAAAAGTTATGGGGGTTCCTCTTTTCGTATATATAATTGAAATTAGGAAGTAAAGTCATTATAGGATATATTGTATCCTTTTGAAAATTACAGGATCTAATACCGCTACTCGGACTCGAACCGAGATGCTCTAGCACTGCTTCCTAAGAGCAGCGTGTCTACCAATTTCACCATAGCGGCTTGCTTGAAATTATAATAATCACTTTTTATTTAATCGTCGAGCTTTGAGGCAATACTTTACTTTTTACGAAATATTAAAATTCATGACGAAATTTTTATTTAAGAATAAAAACAAATCAAATTTTATGAATTCCAATTAAAATATTTATTACATTCAATAGATTTCTCGAAATATTTTATTGCTTAGTTTTTTATTGTGGAAAGAGTTTGAGTTAGGATTTCGAAACATCATTAGATATTCTATCATATAACAACAAAATTTCTAGTTCTGCTACGTACTTAAAAAAAAATTGTCTTTACTTTATCCGAAAGCTTCTTTTTTTTTAAATAGATTTTTACTATTCGCTTCCTTACTCTATATATTAAATCTGAAAATTATACTCTTTTCATCAAAAAAGCCTATCCGACTTATTTCTATCTTTTTTCATCATATTAAATATATAAAAAAATACATCAATAAAGTTTAAGAACCTAAATTTTTTTTATCCTGAAATTGTTAGTTAGCCGAATATTTTAGAATTATATTTAAAAATCTTTAACTTTTTTTTCGTATAATTTGTCAAACTCAATGAAAAAGTATATCTAATTCAAATTTAATTTGAAAATACAAATGAGACTATTAATTAATTTGTTAAAATAAAAAAAAAAAAAATTGAATAATTCTTTACTTTATACCTATGGAAAATATAAAAGAAAAGTGTCAAATATAACAGTCTTTTTTCGAAACATAATGAAAAAAAATAACTCCATTTCAAAAGGTACTAGTTAATGGTTGTGAAATGTTTCTGAATAAATAAACAAATAAAATAATTATTTTATTGAATCCAGTAAGGATCTGCTAACATTATTCGTGCTTCTGTTAAAATTAACTTTTTTTATTATTACTATCACTATCAAAATTTAATAAACCACTTTTTTTAGAATTCTTTAACCTTTCTCTATGTAGATAAAAATTTTTAATTAAAAATAAAAAATTTTAAGTAATTTTTTGAATAATAATGGCTTTCTAGTTAGTTAGAATAAGTATTTTTTTATTTTCAGTAGTATCTTTATTTGACGAATTCGAACTTTTTTATTTTAATATGTGAATTTTTTTTTAATTGATAAAAAGAAAAAATAGAAATATAAAATTGGATTTCATTTTTATATACTTTGTATTTTTTCTTTTTCATTTATTTTCTTTATTGCCTGATTTAAAATAAAAAGATATAAGAGCTGATAAATCAGAAACACGAAATAATTAATTAGTAATTAAAAAAGTTTTTGTTATGGAACATATATATCAATATTCATGGATCATACCTTTCCTTACATTCCCAGTCCCTATGTTAATAGGAACAGGACTTCTCCTTTTTCCGGTGACAACAAAAAAACTTCGTCGTATGTGGGCTTTTCCAAATGTTTTATTGTTAAGTATAGTTATGATTTTTTCACTCGATCTGTCTATTCAGCAAATAAATAGCAGTTTTATTTATCAACATATATGGTCATGGACCATTAATAATGATTTTTCTTTAGAGTTCGGACACTTGATTGACCCACTTACTTCTATTTTGTTAATATTAATTATTACAGTTGGAATTATGGTTCTTTTTTATAGTGATAATTATATGTCTCATGATCAAAGCTATTTGAGATTTTTTTCTTATATGAGTTTTTTCAATACTTCAATGTTGGGATTAGTTACTAGTTCGAATTTGCTACAAATTTATATTTTTTGGGAATTAGTTGGAATGTGTTCTTATCTTTTAATAGGTTTTTGGTTCACACGACCTAGTGCATCGAATGCTTGTCAAAAAGCATTTGTAACTAATCGTGTAGGGGATTTTGGTTTATTATTAGGAATTATTGGTCTTTATTGGATAACGGGCAGCTTCGAATTTCGAGATTTGTTCAAAATAGTCACTAACTTGATTTCTAATAATCAAGTTAATCTTGTATTCGTTACTTTGTGTACCTTTTTCTTATTTTCCGGTGCAATTGCTAAATCAGCACAATTTCCTCTTCATGTATGGTTGCCCGATGCCATGGAAGGACCTACTCCGATTTCGGCTATGATACATGCTGCTACTATGGTAGCGGCGGGAATTTTTCTTGTAGCTCGACTTTTTACTCTTTTCCTAGTCACACCTTACATAATGAATTTAATAGCTTTGATAGGCATAATCACAGTCTTTTTAGGAGCTACTTTAGTTCTTGCTCAAAAAGATATTAAGAGAGGTTTAGCTTATTCTACAATGTCTCAATTGGGTTATATGATGTTAGCTCTAGGTATGGGGTCTTATCGAGGTGCTTTATTTCATTTGATTACTCATGCCTATTCGAAAGCATTGTTGTTTTTAGGGTCTGGATCTATTATTCATTCAATGGAAGCTATTGTTGGTTATTCTCCCGATAAGAGTCAAAATATGGTTCTTATGGGTGGTTTAACAAAACATATTCCAATTACAAAAACTTCTTTTTTATTAGGAACATTTTCTCTTTGTGGTATTCCACCCTTCGCCTGTTTTTGGTCCAAAGATGAAATTCTTAATGATAGTTGGTTGTATTCACTTAGTTTCGCAATAATAGCTTGGTTCACTGCGGGATTAACTGCATTTTATATGTTTCGGATTTATTTACTTATTTTTGAAGGATATTTAAATCTTAATTTTAAAAATTACAACGGGAAAAAAAACAGTTCATTTTATTCAATATCTTTATGGGGTAAAGAAGGATTAAAAACATTTAACAAAAATTTTTGTTTATTACCTTTATTACCAATTAATAATAATGACAGGAATTATTTTTTTTGGAAGAACACATATAAAATTGATGTTAATGTAAGAAATATGACATGGC